GACTAGCTATATACTGTGTGTTATCAACGATTTCTACAGAAGTTGGTAAGACGATGTCTTGAGCAGTTACACATCCAGGACCCTTGACACAAATAGACGCGTTGCGAGTTCCATACAGATTACTTCTCAATACAATTTCTTTCAAATTCATTAAAATTTCATGTACTGATTCTTGAATACCTACTATGGTAGAATATTCATGTGGTATTTTTTCAAATTTTGCACGGGTGATACATGTTCCTTCTATTTCCCCAAGCAAAGCTCTTCGCATCGCAATGCCTATTGTATCGGCTTGCCCTTTCATAAGTGGAGATAGAATAAAGCGTCCATAATAAAGACGCTTACTGTCTGCTCTTGATTCAACACACTTCCACTGTAGTGTCCAAGTAGATACTCTTACTTTCTCTCGAACCATAATAATATTATTTGATCAGATCATTGAATCGTTTATTTCTCTTGAAATCTCTTTTATTTTCATTTCTACACACGTCTTTTTTTAGGAGGTCTACAGCCATTATGTGGCATAGGGGTTACATCACGTACGAAATTTAATAGTATACCACTTCTACGAATAGCTCGTAATGCTGCATCTCTTCCGAGACCAGGACCTTTTATCATGACTTCTGCTCGTTGCATACCTTGATCTACTACTGTCCGAATAGCATTTCCTGCTGCGGTTTGAGCAGCAAATGGCGTCCCCCTTCTTGTACCATTGAATCCACAAGTACCGGCGGAGGACCAAGAAATTACCCGACCCCGTACATCTGTAACAGTCACAATAGTATTGTTGAAACTTGCTTGAACATGAATAACTCCCTTTGGTATTCTACGTGTACTTTTACGTGAACCACTACGGGCATTCGTACGTGAACCAGTTCTTGGTCTAGATTTTGCCATATTTTATCATCTCATAAATAGAAATTCGAGATATATGGATATATCCATTTCATGTCAAAACAGATCCTATTTTTTTCATTGGGTCCTTTACGTTAGAGAGCCCCTTTTCAAAAGATTATCCTTGTCTTTGTTTATGTCTCGGATTAGAACAAATTACTATAATTCGTCCCCTCCTACGGATCAGTCGACATTTTTCACAAATTTTACGAATGGAGGCCCTTATTTTCATAGTTGTCGTTCCTTAACTTAATTCTGACTCTATTTATTGGAAGAAAATAAGTTTCTTGAAATGTTGAACCTCAAATTGTATCCCCATGAAGGGAATGCTGAAGTTGAAAAAACAACCTAATCATTCGAATCCTTGTTGTGGCATCTATAAATTATACGCCCTCTGGTTGAATCATAATGACTTACTTCAATTTTGCCCCTCTCCCCCCATCGTATACGTATAAAACTCCGTCGGATCCTTCATGAACCATAACCTAGAATTAGATCTTCATTATCGAAAAACCCCGAGCATACATACCATTTAGAAGGAGAAGTGATTCATTAATGAAACCTTCATGAATCCATTTTTTTGTTCTTTCATTCTAGGTAAAAGCCCTAGAAGTATCACCTAATGTAGTAGGAATGATATCAACTAACCCACCCTTTTTTCTTTTGACAAATAGGAAATTCCGGATTCAATTCTGATATCAGAAAGATTACCATATATAACACAAAATTTCTCCGCCGATTCTTTCGAGTCGAGCCTCTCGGTCTGTCATTATACCTCGAGAAGTCGAAAGAATTACAATCCCCATCCCGCCTAAAATTCTAGGAATTCGTTGATAGTTCGAATAGATTCGTAGGCCAGGCCTACTGATACGTTTTAAATTTAAAATAGTTCGATAGGGTCCTTTCCTATTCCTTCTATGTCGTAGGGTTAAAACCAAAAAATATTTGTTGTTTTCCTGATGCTTCCTCACGTTTTTGATAAAACCTTCTCTTAAAAGTATTTTAACAATGTTTTCCGTGATGTTAGTGGATGCTATTTGAATCGTCCCTTTTCTATTCATGTCAGCATTTCGTATAGAGGTTATTATGTCAGCAATAGTATCCCTACCCATGATAAACTAAATTTTGGGTTGCCTCCCATTTTTTATATAATCAACATGCTATTTTTTATTTATTTTTATATTTTATTTATTAAATAAAGGGATATGCGTCAGATACAACCTAATCCACTAATTAATCTATTTCATCCAAATACTATGTATAATAGAACTATATTACGTATGATCTCATCTTATAATACCTCAGGTGCTAATGAAACTATTTTAGTGAAATTTAACTGTCTCAATTCTCGGGCAATCGCACCAAAAACTCGAGTTCCTTTTGGATTTCCTTCTTGATCAATCACAACTGCAGCATTATCATCATATCGTATTATCATACCGTTGTCACGTTTAAGTTCTTTACAAGTACGTACAATTACAGCTCTGATCACTTCTGATCTTTCTAGAGGTGTGTTTGGTAATGCTTCCTTGATCACAGCAACAATAATGTCACCGATATGAGCATATCGGCGATTACTAGCTCCTATGATTCTAATACACATTAATTCTCGGGCCCCGCTGTTATCCGCTACATTCAAATGGCTTTGAGGTTGAATCATATCATTTTTTAATCTGTTCTTTCAATGTTAATGCAAAGGGCGAAGTAAAAAAAAAAGAAATATTGTTTGTCAAAAAGAAACCTGCAATTGTTTTTTTATCCCCAAGACTTCTTTCCTTTGGTTCTACGTTCCTATCCCGAAATCATAAATTGAGTTCGTATAGGCATTTTGGACGCCGCTATTGAAATAGCCTTTCTGGCTATATTTTCTGCTACTCCCCCCATTTCATAAAGTATTCTACCTGGTTTAACGACAGCTACCCAATATTCGGGAGATCCTTTACCCGAACCCATACGTGTTTCCGTAGGTCTTACTGTAACTGGTTTGTCTGGAAATATACGTACCCATATTTTTCCACCACGGCGCACATTTCTTGTCATTGCTCGTCGCCCTGCTTCTATTTGTCTAGATGTGATCCAAGCGGGTTCAAGTGCCTGAAGAGCATATTTACCGAAACAAATACGATTACCTCGATAAGATATTCCTTTCATTCTTCCTCTATGTTGTTTACGAAATCGGGTTCTTTTGGGGTTATAGTTGATGGTTCTTTCTCAATTCCACCTCTACTACAAAACCGGACATGAGAGTTTCTTCTCATCCGGCTCCTCGCAAATGAAACGATTCGAATTTTATAATTTTATGACAATATACTGAATCATGGATTCTTTGAGATTTCATCTAATCTATTAGAAATTTCTATATCTTGTTTGGATATATACTTAAACATGTATTTTTTTTCTAGATAATTATTTTTATTTCTAGATAATGAGATAATGTCGTTTTTTTATAACGAATCTTTATTTTGTTTTGCCTTTGATCGATCATATTATCATATTGGATCGAACAAGATTGAGTAATGTAAAAGAAGATTGAGTAATCTAATAAAAACTTTCGCGGGCGAATATTTACTCTTTCAATATCTATTTTAGTTGTAGGGTTAGCTCATGAATTCTCGGAATAAATGAATTGGTCCCTGGTTCGTTCCGCCATCCCCCCTAATGAATTATTAGGATTCATTTTTCAATAGAATCTTACGTATTCATAGGTTCCATCGTTCCCATCGCTTCGCAATTAATGGTTAGGTTTGAATTCTATAATGGAGCCCCCCTCATGAAATTTGTTCTTGAGTCAATCTTCTCAGTCTTTATTGGCTCGAGGCTCTTGATTTTTTTCTATGAATAGATTCATATAGTTATGGATGAATCAGTATTGATGCTTTATTACACTGCCTTTTATGAGATGACTCATAAACCTTACATATATTGGAATCCTATATCATTGATATTCTTTTTCTTTCTTTCTCTCAACCTTCCTTTTATCTGCATACTTTTTTTATATCATAATCAGATTGATTTTTTTTTATGCAAGAAAGATTTCAGTTGCTACAATGATATGACCAATATATCATATCTTGACTGCTTTTTTGTATCCAGATAATGTGAAACGATGAGTTGGTTATTAGTTCTATAGTTATTAGTTCACAGTAGGGGTCTGTCCATTTTTTTGGAATTCTATCCTATAAAAAAAACCAACGAGTCACACACTAAGCATAGCAATTATATGAAATCATCAATCCAATTTTTATTCAACCTTACAGAATTGCTTATTTTTTTGATTTAAGAGAAAAAGTTTTTTTTTATTCTATTTTTTTTTATCAATGGATATAGTGTAAAGAGTAAAGACAAGGAAAGTATTCTTATTCCCCATTCTTATTCCCCAAATATCCAAATTTTGATGCCTAATACTCCATAGACCGTTCGGACTCCATAGGAACAATAATCAATTTTAGCTCGAATGGTTTGTAGAGGAACCCTACCTTCTCTGATCCATTCGACACGTGCAATTTCTTTTCCGTCGATGCGACCTGCAATTTGTACTTGAATTCCTTTTGTATCTGCCTGTTCGGTTAATTCAATAGCCTTTTTTATTGCTTTGCGAAATGAAACTCTATTCTTTAATTGTCCGGCTATAAATTCTGCAAGAATATTAGGGTGCCCATAAGGGTTTGTAATTCTTGTGATAGCAATGTTGAGTTTTCGGTTCACACAATTAAGTTCTTTTTGTACATTCATCTGTAATTCTTCGATTCTTCGCGTCTTGCCTTCTAGTAATAACTTTTGGAATCCCATATAGATTATGACTTGAATCAGATCAATTCTTTTTCGAATTTCTATGCGTGCAATTCCCTCTACACCAGAGGATATTCTCATATTTTTTTGTATATAATTCTTGATACAATTTCGTATTTTTTGATCTTCTTGTAGACCCTCGGAATAATTTTTGGCTTGTGCAAACCAAATAGAATGATGACCTTGGGTTGTACCAAGTCTGAAACCAAGTGGATTTATTTTTTGTCCCATAATCCCCCACTATTATACATATAATGATATGTCATATCTGTGTACTTCTTTTTTTTTTCATTCGGATTTTTTTTATAAAAATAAAT